TAAAGATGTGCGAATACCGGTTCTTTTGGAATGTACCGCTTGTGTTCGAAACGGTGTTAATGTTAATAAGGCATCAACGGGCATTTCCAGATATATTACTCAAAAGAACCGGCACAATACGCCTAATCGATTGGAGTTGCGAAAATTCTGTCCATATTGTTACAAACATACGATTCACGGGGAGGTAAAGAAATAGATCGAACCGAGCACCTGCGCCCTTATCTATCTTACAAGGAAAAGGAAAAAATGACATTATATATATATAACATATTTAACATAGTTAAAGATAATTATAAACAAACCAAATCCTATTTTTTTATTCTAATTAGAGATACGGCTGAAATAGGATTTTAGGGATAAGAAATAAACTAACCAAACCATGGATAAATCCAAGCGAACTTTTCTTAAATCCAAGCGATCTTTTCGTAGGCGTTTGCCCCCGATCCAATCGGGGGATCGAATTGATTATAAAAACATGAGTTTAATTAGTCGATTTATTAGTGAACAGGGAAAAATATTATCTAGACGAGTGAATAGATTGACCTTGAAACAACAACGATTAATTACTATTGCTATAAAACAAGCTCGTATTTTATCTTTGTTACCTTTTCTTAATAATGAGAAACAATTTGAAAGAACCGAGTCGACCACTAGAACTCCTAGTCTTAGAGCCAGAAAAAGATAGGTTTACTCTTTCTTCACTTGAATTCGAATTCCCATCCGAACTCAAACGGGGATTGATATTTTGTTGGAAAAATCCAAGAATCCGGATTGCATTCTCGTGTCGTAAGAAAACAAATAATAATCTGGGAAGAATAAATTTTTTTATTTAACTTGTTGATTCATATTTATTTTGACTACTTTCTCATATTTTATCATATTCTATTCATTTTTATTCGACCTTCCCGGAGTTCATTCTCCGGGCAACTCCGTTTAACCGGTGGATTCCTTCCAACCTACTTCTTTTATGATCTCATTGGAAATCATATAAAGACAATTCCTATTTGATATAGCTATTTGTGCAAGTATTTTACGATTAAGAAGCAACTGTCTCTTGTACAGACCGTTTATTAATCTACTATAACTATAGCATACCCCCCTTTCACGAATTGCTGCATTTATTCGAGTGATCCACAAACGACGAAAATTGATTTTTTGCTTATCCCTATCCCGATGAGCCGAAACCAAAGCTCTTATTTTTTGTTGAGTAATAGTTCGAGTAAGTCTTGAATGAGCCCCCCGAAAGCTTGATGCAAATAAACGAATTTTTGTTCTACGTCTCCGAGCGATATATCCCCGTCTAATTCTGGTCATTGAATAAATGAAACTTTCACGAATAACTAATAGATTTCCTTTCTTTCAGTTATTCTTTTGCCCCTTTCCTAGTATATTAATAACAAAACGGATTTTTCCAATGTATAAACTAAAAATTCCAACGGCTTTGGCTACTATAACCTTCCCAACCACGATTTTTTCTTTTTTATAGGCGTTTCGCCTCGAAATACGAAATTGTACTATACTAGGTATTAAAAATAAAAAAAAATAGCAATGATAAAGAAATAGTGGATTCCATCGTTTCTATGGTTACTTCTTAAACGGTGAGGTCTTCTCTATACACCGGAGCCTTTACTTCATTTAATCAATGTTATTGCTAACTTGTATAGTTCACATTCTTCGGCTCTACCCATGAATTATCCAGTAATAGGTCTTTCACAACGAGCTCTACCTATACAGTAACGGTATTTAATTATGAAGGTTGACTGGGTAGCTGACCCTGTTAGTCCGTTCTTGCAAGAGGGGTCTATATTAACTAAGATTTCCTCCGCTTAATGGATAACCATTTGCTACCAATGGAGAATTGCTTCTCATCTTGAATTGAGGTGAGTGGATTTACACCAATAGAAACCATAAATTTCATACACAATAAAAGGGATATGCTCCATTTTCTTATTTTTAGATAGGAAATGTAGTTCGTTTTCCGTTCTATCCTATTTGATCATTGATATTCGAACATGGCTCTCTTTCCTTTGTTCTAGTTCATGATCTGAACGAGTCGCACATACACCCTAGTACATGTTCCTCGACGCTGAGGGCATCCCCGAAGCGCGGGGGATTTTGTGACATTTCTAATTGGCTGTCTTGTATTTCTAATAAGTTGTTTAATCGTTGGCATGTTGAATCATATACATAATGGACTGGTTTAGATCGATCCTAACCGCATGATTATGAATTCCTTTTATTGAATAGAATAGTAAATAAAAGTCATAATATATTAATATGAAACTCGGCAGGGGTAATTTCAAATCACGAATTGATGCGAAATCCAGGCTATTGTCATTCAACCGCTACAAGATCAACAATTCCATAAGCTTGGGCCTCTGTTGCTGACATAAAAACATCTCTTTCCATGTCTTCGGAGACAACCCATAGGGGTTTTCCCGTTCTTTGTACATAAACCCTTGTCAGGGTTTCACGTAGTTTCAGCAGTTCTCCCACTTCC